GTTGGATGTTGGTAAATGGTTGGTTATGGTTTGTTGTTATGGTTTGTTTTTGTTTGGTTTTTGAAAAGGGGCTGGTTTTGGGGTTGGTTATGGTGGAAAGAAAGAAAGAAAATGATCGTTGGTTTGTTGTTTTTGATAGCAGAAAGTATAGAGGAAAGTTAATTAAAGATGTATTGATGATAGATGTTTGGACAATGTAGGAATTTGTGGGTTAGTTGTTTGACAAAAAAAATGATAATGTCATGATAAAAAAAAAAAATGATGCGTAAAATGGAATTTAAATGATAGTTCCTAGAAAGTGATAAAATAATTTGTATGTCCGGCAACCATTACACTATCTGTTGACCAGAGGTGATTAGCGCGCCCTCCATGAATGGGGTCAAAGTGCATCAGTGCCAAGTTTGCGACGACCTTATCCGTCAAACCATGACATTCTAGGTGGTAGGGGATTCATATGCGCGGCGGTCATGTGATGGACATGTCAAGAGGAAGATAACACCTGCTCTGCACTTGAGGGGCTTATTGAAGAGACGCTAAAAAAAAACAAGTGTAAGAGGTCGGTATGCCGAAAAGGTGAGATTAGGGAGGAGTATTCAACCGACCACTTGTATCTGTGAAGAGCAAGTGAGAAGGAGTAAAGGGGTTTATGTTCCTGAAGTTACAACCAATAGCGCAAAAGAGCAAGAGTAGGAGATTTATGCGCCTGAGGGCAATAACCTAAATCACCCATACGTTGAGTAGCTCGGTTCTCGTGAGAAGCGCGATCAATAGATAACCATGTTCTCTGGCTTGGGAGTGCTTGAAGGCTGTTGGTCTGGGAAATTACCTAGGAGGTGGGCGAATTCAGTAGACTAGGGGAATGCAAAGGTGTGCTGGGACATCCCTCGTTCACTAGGTTGGGTGGTATGTATAGTAGATAAGTGCCTGGGTCTTTGGGTAACGCTTGCGGCTTGGCCTTGGGTAGGAACACTTGGGCTATATGGTACCTGAAACAAGAATGTATCTGGTGAGTGATCTGACCAAAAAGCATCAGTTTTGGAGATAATGTTTGGGCTTTTGGAGGAGAGGGATGACGTATGACATTGGGCTTCCTACATTTCATGGACTGTCTGATGGGGCAGAGAGTGTAATGCATCTTGTACATACCCTAGGAGCAAGAAAAAAATGCACCCGGGGGGGGGAAGGGGGGGGGTGCGAGAGGGACGTATTTAGGCGTTCTTGTAGTTAAATTCTGTAACGACGGTTTTTCAGGCCGTAGATCCCGGAGAGAGGCCGGGCGAGAATTCTATGATAGAATTTGTTTTGTTTTTGGGACTATGTTTTGTTTTGGGGGGTCTAGCGGTTGCGTCCAACCCGTCTCCTTATTATGCGGTGTTGGGGTTGGTTGTGGCAGCGGTTGCGGGTTGTGGTTGGTTGGTGAGTTTGGGGGTCCCTTTTATCTCTTTGGTGCTTGTTATGGTTTATTTGGGGGGGATATTGGTGGTGTTTGTGTATTCGGTATCATTGGCGGCAGATCCCTATCCGGAGGCTTGGGGTAGTTGGAATGTTGTTGGTTATGGTTTTGGGATGGGGTTGGTTGTGATGGTGGGTCTTGTTATGGGAGGGGTGTCGGAGTTGTTGGTGGATGGGGGGACGGTGAATAATGGGGGGTTGTTGTCGGTTCGTTCGGATTTTAGTGGGGTGGCTGTGTTGTATTCAGAGGGGGTGGGGTTACTTTTAATTGGGGGGTGGGGGTTGTTGTTGACTTTGTTTGTGGTGTTAGAGCTTGTGCGGGGGTTATCTCGGGGGGCAATTCGGGCTGTTTAGCGGTAAGGTCAGGAAGTAGTTTAGTTGAAAATACCAGCTTTGGGAGTTGGAGAGGAGGGTTTGAGTCCTTTCTTCCTGAGGAGGGTGGTGGGACAACTCTAAGAAGGGGTTTAGTCTTCAATCTTTGGTTTACAAGACCAATGTTTTTATAAACTATTAGAGTTAGTTAAAGTTTAAGTATCTTGTTTTCTAGGATGGCCGCAAGAGGGAATAGGACCAGAATGATTGTGAAATACGTGAATGAGGCTAGTTGGCCGATGATGATGAAGGGGTGTTCTACTGGCTGGCTGCCTACTCAGGTGAGGATAAGTACGTTGGCGACTAAGGTTCAGAATAGAATTTGTGATAGGGGACGGAAGGTTATTGATCGTAGTTTTGATGTATGAAGTAGTGGGACGAGGAACAGGACGAGGATTGAAGCGGCCAGGGCTAGTACGCCTCCTAGTTTGTTTGGGATGGATCGGAGGATAGCGTAGGCGAATAGAAAGTATCATTCGGGTTTGATGTGTGGAGGAGTGACTAGTGGGTTAGCTGGGGTGAAGTTTTCTGGGTCTCCTAGTAGGTTGGGGGAGAATAGGGCTAGTGATACGAGTAGAGCGAGTATTAGTACGAATCCCAGGATGTCTTTGATGGTGTAGTACGGGTGGAAAGGGATTTTGTCGCAGTCTGAAGGGATGCCTAGTGGGTTGTTTGAGCCTGTTTCGTGGAGGAGAGTGAGGTGGACTAGGGTGAGGCCTACAATTAGGAAGGGAAGGAGGAAGTGGAGGGCGAAGAATCGAGTGAGTGTGGGGTTGTCAACGGAGAATCCGCCTCAGGCTCATTCGACTAGTGTCTGTCCGATGTAAGGGATAGCTGAGAATAGGTTTGTGATTACGGTTGCGCCTCAGAATGATATTTGGCCTCATGGGAGGACGTATCCTACAAAGGCGGTTGCTATGAGGGTTAGGAGGAGAATGACTCCGATGTTTCAGGTTTCTTTGTTCAGGTATGAGCCGTAGTATAGTCCTCGGCCGATGTGTAGGTAGATGCAGATGAAGAATAAGGAGGCTCCGTTTGCGTGGAGGTTTCGGATGAGTCAGCCGAATTGTACGTCTCGGCATATGTGAGCGACGGAGGAGAAGGCTAGGCTGGTGTCTGCTGTGTAGTGTATGGCTAGCAGGAGGCCTGTGATGATTTGGGTAATTAGGCAGATGCCCAGTAGGGATCCGAAGTTTCATCATGTTGAGATGTTGGATGGTGCTGGGAGGTCGATTAAAGCGTCGTTGATGATTTTGAGGATTTGGTGGTTTTTACGAAGGTTGAGGGCCATTGGTTTGTTTCTGTATGAGGATAGGAGGATAATAAGGATGGATAGGGCAAATGATCCTAGGTAGGCTTTGATTAGGCCTGAGTGGAAGGTAGTAGCGGTTTTGGATGCTATTAGTTGTAAGTTGGCTAGTCCTTCTGGGCCTAGTATTTTGTATCAGGATAGGTCGATTAGGTGGGATGCGATGTTTTGTCCTCCTTTAAGGAAGTTGGCTGTGCTTAGGCGGTGGGTTAGGGGGTTGAAGTACCCTAGTGATGTTGAGAAGTTTGAGAAGGGGGTTTGTTTTTTGAGAATGAGTGTTCGGGCTATTGTTGAGATTTCTAATGCTAGGGCGATACCTAGGGCTGTTACGATTAGGGCGGTTATTTTGATGGAGAGTGGTATAGTTATTGGTGGGGTTTTTGTGGGGATAATGAACGAAGTGATGAGGAATCCTGCTAGGATGCTTCCTAGTGCAAGGCGGGTGATGGGGGAGGTTACTGCGGGGTTGTTTTCATTTACTGCGGTTAAGGGCGGGATTCGAACGAAGCCGGTCTGTACTAGTGTGGTCATTCGGATTGTGTACACTGCGGTAAATGATGTGGCTAGGAGGGTTAGGAGTAGGGCTCAGGTGTTTACGTAGGATGTGTTTAGGCTTTCAATGATTTGGTCTTTTGAGTAGAATCCTGCTAGGAATGGTGTTCCTATTAGGGCTAGGTTTCCGATAGTGAGGCATGCAGTGGTTGTGGGGAGTATCTTTTGGAGGCCTCCTATTTTTCGGATGTCCTGTTCTCCGTTTAGGCTGTGGATAATGGAGCCTGAGCATAGGAAGAGTATGGCCTTGAAGAAGGCGTGGGTTGAGATGTGCAGGAAGGCCAGTTCGGGCAGGTTCAATCCAATAGTGACCATTATTAGGCCTAGTTGGCTTGAAGTGGAGAAAGCAATGATTTTTTTAATGTCGTTTTGAGTGAGGGCGCATGTGGCTGCAAATAGTGTGGATAAAGCTCCTAGGCAGAGGCATAGGGTTAGGGCGGTTTGATTGTTGTTGAATAGAGGGTGGGTCCGGATGAGTAGGAAGATTCCGGCTACCACTATTGTGCTTGAGTGGAGTAGGGCTGATACGGGGGTTGGTCCTTCTATTGCGGCTGGGAGTCATGGGTGGAGGCCGAATTGAGCGGATTTGCCGGTTGCAGCTAGGATAAGGCCTAGTAGTGGTAGTGTGGGGGTTTGGGTGGAGGTGGGGAGTTGTTGGATTTCTCAGGTGTTTGTGGCGGAGGCTAGTCATGCTATGCAGAGGATTAGTCCGACGTCCCCGATTCGGTTGTAAAGTACAGCTTGGAGGGCGGCGGTATTGGCTTCTGCTCGGCCGTGTCATCAGCTGATTAGTAGGAAGGATATAATTCCGACGCCTTCTCATCCGATGAATAGGGTGAATAGGTTGTTGGCAATGATTAGGATGAGTATGGCGATTAAGAAGAATAGTAGGTATGTGAAGAATTTTGTAATGTATGGGTCTGAGGCTATGTACCATGTTGCAAATTGTAGGATAGATCATGATACGAATAGTGCGATGGGGAAGAAGGTGAGGGAGTAGAAGTCTATTTTTAGGCTGATGGGAATTTTGAAGGTTATGATGAATTTTCATTCTCAGAGGGTGATGAGGCTTTCTGTCCCTGAGTAGATGTGGATTGTTATTGGGATTAAGCTGATTAGGAAGGAGGTTTTAACTGTATTTGTGATTGTGTTGGGGGTGTTTTTGAGGCTGTCGGATAGAAGGGGGAATAGGATGGGGGTGGAGAGGGTAGCTAGGGTTAGGAGTATGAGTGTGGTTAGGGTCAGTGATAGGTCCATTACTTTCACTTGGATTTGCACCAAGATGAGTGGCTCCTAAGACCATTGGATTACTATTATCCTTTGAAAGTAAGGGGACTGAGGTTTTATGCTCAGAGGCAAGAATTAGCAGTTCTCGTTGGTTTTACCTCCCCTCGGCAGGTAAGAAGGGTTGAACTTCTATTTTTAGAGTCACGGTCTAATGTTTTGGCTTAAACTATACTTGCATACGGGGATGCCGGAGATTAGTTCGGGCTTGAGGATTAGGAGAATTATGGGAATTATGTGTAGGGCTATGAGGAGGTGTTCTCGTGTAGAGGAGTTTTGGATTGATGTGATGTGTGATGGGAGGGTGCCGCGTTGTGTTATTATTAGTATGTATAGGGTGTATGAGGCGGTGAGTAGGATTGCGGTTCCTGTTAGGATGATTGTGAAGGCAGATCAGTTGAAGAGTGCGATTACAATGGTTAGTTCTGCTATTAGGTTTGTTGTTGGGGGGATGGCTATGTTTGTCAGGTTGGCTAATAGTCATCAGGTGGCTATGAGGGGTAGGAGGGGTTGGAGTCCTCGTGTGAGTAGGAGGATTCGGCTGTGTGTTCGTTCGTAGTTGGTGTTGGCTAGGCAGAATAGTATTGAGGAGGTTAGACCATGTGAGATTATTAGGATTATTGCGCCTGAGAATGCTCATTGGGTTTGGATTATGGTTGCGGCTACGACTAGGCCTATGTGGCTTACAGATGAGTAGGCGATTAGTGATTTTAGGTCGATTTGGCGTAGGCAGATGGCGCTAGTTATTAGTGCCCCTCATAGTGCTAGGGTGATGAACGGGTAGTGTAGGTTATTTGATGATGGGTTTACTAGGATTGTGATTCGTATAATGCCGTAGCCTCCGAGTTTTAGGAGTAGGGCCGCTAGTAGTATGGAGCCGGCAATGGGTGCCTCTACGTGGGCTTTGGGAAGCCATAAGTGTAGGCCGTATAGGGGGGCTTTAACTATGAATGCTAGTAGGAGGGCTAGGCTTGCGATTAGGCCCGATCAAGAAGAGTTTAATGTGGGGTGAGAGAGTTTGAGTATTGGGAGGTATAAAGTACCGATTTGGTTTTGTAGGTGGAGGATTGCGATTAATAGGGGGAGGGAACTGGCAAGTGTATAGAATAGGAGGTAGATGCCAGCGTTTAGTCGTTCTGGTTGGCTTCCTCATCGTGTGATAAGGATGAGGGTTGGGATGAGGGTGGCTTCGAATGCGATGTAGAAGAGTATCAGTTCTGAGGCTGAGAAAGCTAGGAGGATGGATAGTTGGGCTAGGATTACTGTTGAAGCAAAGGTTCGTTTGCGGTTGATGGGTTCTTGCTCTAGGTGGTTTTGGCTTGCTATGATTATGAGGGGGAGGAGTCAGCACGAGAGGACTAGTAAAGGGGAAGAGATTTGGTCGATGGATGCTCAGGGGGTTGAGCCTTTGTTTGGGTAGTATGTTGGTGTGAGTCAGTGGAGGCTGATGAAAGCGATTAGTAGGCTGTACAGTGTGATGTTGGTTCATAAGTGTTTGCGTGGGGAGAGGAAGGTTAGGGGGAGGAGTATAGCAGTTGGGGCGATGATTTTTAGCATTGTAGTAGGTTGAAGTTGTGTAGGTGGTCGGATCCGTGGGTTCGGGTTGAGGCTACTAGTAAGGCTAGGCCTGTGCCTGCTTCGCAGGCGGAGAAAGTTAGTATTAGGATAGGGAGGATGGTGGATACTGATGATTGGATTTGGATGGGTCATATGGCTAGGGCTACGTATATGGATAGTATTATGCTTTCTAAGCAAAGGAGGGCTGAGATTAGATGGGTTCGGTGGAAGGCTAGGCCTAGGCTGCTTAGGGTGAAGGCTGAGTAGAAGCTTAGGTGTAGGTAAGACATGAAGAAAGTTATAGGGTTATAGCTATAATTTGTTGAGCCGAAATCAACCGTCTTAGTTAGACTAACTTTCTGTTATTCTGCTCATTCTAGTCCACCTTGGATTCATTCGTATACTAGTCCTAGGGTGAGGAGTAGGATGAGGGTGGAGGTTCAGGCTAGGGTAGTGATGGGGGAGTGTAGTTGGGTAGCTCATGGTAGGGGGAGGAGTAGTGCGATTTCTAGGTCGAATAGGAGGAAGAGGATAGCTACTAGGAAGAAACGGATTGAGAAGGGGAGTCGAGCGGATCCTAGGGGGTCGAAGCCACATTCGTATGGGGATAGTTTTTCTGAATCTGGGGTTATTTGGGCAAGTCAAAAGTTGAGTGCAGTTAGGAGGATGCTTAGGGTTAATGATAGGGTTAGTATGAATAGGATTATGTTCATTACTCTTCTCTGGGCTTAAACCAGATTCTAAGGATTGGAAGTCGATTGTAATTAATATACTAGAAGAGTAAGATCCTCATCAGTAGATTGAGATATAGAGGAATAATCATACGACGTCTACGAAGTGTCAGTATCAGGCAGCTGCCTCGAATCCGAAGTGATGGCTTGATGTGAAGTGGTATTTAATTAGGCGTAGGAGGCAGACTAGTAGGAATATAGTGCCGATAATTACATGTAATCCGTGGAATCCGGTGGCGACGAAGAATGTTGAGCCGTAGACTCCGTCGGCGATGGAGAATGGAGCTTCGTAGTATTCTATGGCTTGTAGGGCGGTGAAGTAGAGGCCTAGGAGTACTGTTAGTAATAAGGCTTGGATTGCTTGTTTTCGGTTAGCTTCTGTGATGCTGTGATGTGCTCATGTAACGGTGATTCCTGAGGCTAAGAGAATGGTGGTGTTTAGGAGTGGGACTTCTATAGGGTTGAGGGGTTTGATTCCGACGGGTGGTCATTGGCCTCCTAGTTCGGGAGTAGGGGCTAGGCTTGAGTGGAAGAAAGCTCAGAAAAAGCCTAGGAAGAAGAAAGCTTCTGATGTAATGAATAGGGCTATTCCGTAGCGAAGTCCTTTTTGTACGGTGGGGGTGTGGTGGCCTTGGAATGTGCTTTCTCGTACGATGTCACGTCATCATTGGAACATGACGAGGGCGGTGGAGATTAGGCCGAGGATGAGGAGTCGAGGCGAGTTATAGTGGAATCATATGGTTAGTCCTGAGGTAGTAAGGAGAGCAGCGGCTGCTCCTAGGATGGGTCAGGGGCTGGGGTCGACTATGTGGTAGGAGTGTGCTTGGAGTGCCATTGGGATTTAGATATTTTCTTGTAGGTAGAGGCTTAGTAGAAGTACGAAGACGTAGGCTTGGATTATTGCTACTGCTACCTCTAGGATAGTTAGTAGGAATAGGATTAGGAAGGTTAAAAGTGAGAGTAGTGGTATTGTTGAGAATAGGGCTGTTGTGGCTGTGGAGATGAGTTGGATAAGTAGGTGGCCTGCTGTGAGGTTGGCTGTTAGGCGTACACCTAGGGCTAGCGGGCGGATGAGTAGGCTTGTTGTTTCGATTATAATGAGGGCTGGGATTAGTGGTGTGGGGGTGCCTTCTGGCAGAAGATGGGCCAGTGAGGCGGAAGGTTGGTTCCGTAGTCCTGTCAGGAGGGTTGCTAGTCATAGGGGGAAGGCTAGGGCCAGGTTTATGGATAGTTGGGTGGTTGGGGTGAATGTGTAGGGTAGTAAGCCTAGAAGATTGATGAGTAGGAGAAAGATTATAAGGGATGTTAAGATTAGTGCTCATTTGTGTCCTTTTTTGTCTAGGGGTATTATTAGTTGTTTTGTGATGAGGTTGACGAATCATAGTTGGAGGGTTGAGAGTCGGTTGGTGATCCATCGGTTATCTAGAGATGGTAGTAGGAGGGCTGGAAATGTTATCGAGATGAGGATTAGTGGGATTCCAAGGAAGGATGGGCTTGAAAATTGGTCAAAAAAGGTTATGTTCATGGTCAGGTTCAGGGGGTGGTGCTTGGGGCGATGGGGGGTTTGTTGGAAGGGGGGTTTGTTGTTACGAATGAGAGGAGTTTGGGTTGGATGATTAGGGAAAGGGTGAGTCATGAAGCGATCATGATAAAAAATCAAGGGCTGGGGTTTAGTTGAGGCATACCATTAAGGAGGGGGAGGATCCCTCTTTCTTTAGCTTAAAAGGCTAATGCTGGTTCATAGCTTCTTAATGGTTAAGATGATATTAGGGAGGATCAGCTTTCAAAGTTAGCGAGTGGGGTAGATTCAACTACGATAGGTATAAAGCTGTGATTGGCTCCACAGATTTCTGAGCATTGCCCGTAGAAGACGCCGGGTCGGGAAGCAAAGAGGGAGGTTTGGTTAAGGCGTCCTGGGATTGCGTCGGTTTTTACGCCTAAGCTGGGGACGGCTCATGAGTGGAGAACGTCGTCGGCGGTGACGATAACTCGGACGGTGGAGCTTATGGGGATGATAACGCGATGGTCGACTTCTAGTAGGCGGAAGTGTCCTAGGGGTAGGTCTGATGTTGGGATTATGTAGGAGTCGAATGTTAGATCTTTGAGGTCAGTGTATTCGTAGGTTCAGTATCATTGGTGGCCAATGGCTTTTAGGGTTAGGTCAGGTTCATTGATTTCGTCCATTATGTAGAGGATTCGTAGAGATGGTAGGGCGAGTGCAACTAGGACTATAGCGGGTAGAATTGTTCAGACGAGCTCGATTACTTGTGCGTTAACTGTAGTTGATGATAGTTTTTCTGTAAGTGTGTGGGTTAGTAGGTAGAGGACTAGACTGCAGATTGCCAGTGTAATTATTAAGGCATGGTCGTGGAATCCTATTAGTTCTTCTATGATAGGAGATGAGGCATCTTGGAAGTTAAGTTGTGAGTGGTTGGCCATATTTGGATGGAGATGTGCTGGGTTTTCACCTGCAATTTAGTCTTGACAAGGCTATGTAATTGTTTTACTAACATCTCTTTATGAGAAAGAAGCATAAATGGTCTATGCGGTTGGCTTGAAACCAACATATGGGGGTTCGATTCCTTCCTTTCTTGGACTTGGACGAAGGCGGGCTCTTCGAAAGTGTGGAATGGAGGTGGGCAGCCGTGGATTCATTCGACGTTAGTGCTTGCTAGTTCTGGTTGTAGGACTTTACGTTTTGATGCGAAAGCTTCTCAGATGATGAACACTAGTATGATTACGGCTGTCAGAGAGATGAGGGATCCCACTGAGGAAATGGTGTTTCATAGTGTGTAAGCGTCTGGGTAGTCTGAGTATCGTCGTGGCATGCCGGCGAGGCCTAAGAAGTGTTGGGGGAAGAAAGTTAGATTTACGCCTACGAATATTACACCGAAGTGGGTTTTGGCTCATGTTGAATGGAGTGTGTATCCAGTGAATAGGGGGAATCAGTGGGTGAAGCCTGCTAGGATTGCAAATACTGCTCCTATGGACAGTACGTAGTGGAAGTGAGCTACTACATAGTAGGTGTCGTGTAGAGCGATGTCTAGTGAGGAATTTGCTAGGACAATTCCTGTTAGTCCTCCAATAGTGAACAGGAAAATGAAGCCTAGGGCTCATAGTATTGGTGGGTCTCACTTGATTGTGCCTCCGTGGAGTGTTGCAAGTCAGCTGAATACTTTGATTCCGGTGGGGATAGCAATGATTATTGTGGCGGACGTGAAGTATGCACGAGTGTCAACGTCCATACCTACTGTGAACATGTGGTGGGCTCATACGATGAAACCTAGGAATCCGATGGATAGTATAGCTCATACCATTCCTATGTAGCCGAATGGTTCTTTTTTACCTGCGTAGTATGTTACTACGTGGGAGATGATTCCGAATCCTGGGAGGATTAGGATATAGACTTCTGGGTGACCGAAGAATCAGAAGAGGTGTTGATATAGGACAGGGTCTCCTCCTCCGGCGGGGTCGAAGAATGTGGTGTTGAGGTTGCGGTCTGTGAGGAGCATTGTGATGCCTGCGGCGAGGACTGGGAGAGATAGAAGTAGGAGTACTGCGGTGATTAGGACTGATCATACAAATAGGGGAGTTTGATATTGTGAAAGGGCAGGGGGTTTTATGTTGATTGCTGTTGTGATGAAGTTGATTGCCCCTAAGATTGAGGAGATTCCGGCTAGGTGTAGGGAGAAAATTGCAAGGTCGACTGAGGCTCCGGCGTGGGCTAGATTACCAGCTAGTGGTGGGTATACTGTTCAACCTGTACCCACACCTGCTTCGACTGTGGAGGATGCTAGGAGGAGGAGGAAGGATGGGGGAAGTAGTCAGAAGCTTATGTTGTTTATTCGTGGGAATGCTATGTCTGGGGCTCCAATTATTAGGGGGACTAGTCAATTTCCGAATCCTCCGATTATAATTGGCATAACTATGAAGAAGATTATTACGAAAGCATGGGCCGTGACGATTACGTTGTAGACTTGGTCGTCTCCTAGGAGGGCTCCAGGTTGGCCTAGTTCTGCTCGAATGAGGAGGCTTAGGGCGGTACCTACTATTCCGGCTCATGCGCCGAAAATTAAGTATAGGGTTCCAATGTCTTTGTGGTTGGTTGAGAATAATCATCGGTTAATGAAGGTCACAGGTAAGATGGCTGAGTGAATAAGCGTTAGGCTGTAGTCCTTTTTACAGAGGTTCAATTCCTCTTCTTATCGGCTCTGTAGTGAAGTTCATAATGAGTTGCAAGCTCATTGATGTGCATTGATTGTGCACCGGGGTCTTAGGCAGAAGCCTGTTGGTTGGGGCATATAGCTGTTAACTATATCGTTGTGGGATCGAAGCCCATCTGTCTAGAGCTGTCTAGGGGGTTGAAGGTCCTAGCTTAATTAAAGCACCTGAGTTGCATTTAGGGGATGCAGGGTAATGGCCTGCGGACTTTAGCAGAAACTAAGAGAGTTTAACTCTTGTTTAAGGCTTTGAAGGCCTTCGGTTTAAGTAATCCTAAGTTTCTTAGACGATAGCAAGGATCATAGGGGAGATGGGGAGTAGTATAATAGACATGGTCGTTAACATAGCGATTATGACGCTGGTTGATTTATTTGTGCGTCATTGTTTTATGTGGTTCGTGGTATGAGGGGGGAGTGTAATGGTTGTGCAGTATGCGAGGCGTAGGTAGAAGAATAGGCTTAGTAGCGATAGGAGGGAGATAAGTGTGGCTGTTGGGGCTATGTCTTGCATGGTTAGTTCTTGAATAATAAGTCATTTGGGTAGGAATCCTGTTAAGGGGGGGAGGCCTGCTAGGGAGAGGAGTGTCAGGAGTAGTATTGCGTTTAAGGATGGGATTTTGGTTCATGCGGTTATTAGCGTGGATAGTTTTAGCACTTTGGTTGTGTTTAAGGTGAGGAACACGGTTGCAGTTATTATAGCGTATAGGTAAAAGTTAAGAAGAGTGAGCTTAGGGTTGTAGATAATGATGACTGCTATTCAGCCTAAGTGGGAAATGGAGGAGAAGGCCAGGATTTTTCGGACTTGTGTTTGGTTAAGTCCTATTCATCCCCCAAGGGCTGTTGAAAGGATGGCCAGGGTGGTTAAGAGTGTGGGGTTGAGTGAGGGGGAGGTTATGTAGAGTAGTGTGATTGGTGGAAGTTTTATAAGAGTGGAGAGGAGGAGGCCGGTAGTGAGGGGGGAGCCCTGGAGTACTTCTGGGAATCAGAAGTGGAATGGCACTAGTCCTAGTTTCATTGCGATAGCCGAGGTAAGGATTAAACAAGAGGTTGGGTGGGTAAGCTGGGTGATGTCTCACTGACCAGTGGATCATGCATTGGTCATGCTGGAAAATAGGACTAGGGCGGAAGCAGCTGCTTGGGTGAGGAAGTATTTAGTGGCGGCTTCGATGGCTCGTGGGTGGTGGGATTTTGAGATTAGTGGGAGGATGGAGAGTGTGTTAATTTCTAGGCCTATCCAAGCTATGATTCAGTGGTTACTTGAGATTGTGATGGTTGTTCCTAGTAAAAGACTGGTAATGAAGATTAAGCTTGCTTGGGGGTTCATTAGCAGGGGAAGGGGTTAAACCATCATTTTCGGGGTATGGGCCCGATAGCTTGTTTAGCTGACCCTACTAGAAAGTAATATAATGGGAGTATGGAGGGTTTTGATCCCTCTAGTGTAGGTTCGATTCCTGCTTTTCTAAGTGCTAGGAAATGAGAGGGCTGGTATACCTCCATGTTCACTTTATCATAGTGACCCTTAGTGTTCAGGCACATTTCCAGCAGGGCCTTAGGTAGGGGGGTAGGCCTGCATAGCAAATTGGCATGCTGGTGTGTCAGAGGCATAGGGCTAGTGTTAGTGGTAGGAAGTTTTTTCACAGTAGGTGCATTAATTGGTCGTAGCGGAATCGTGGGCAGGAGGCGCGGATTCATAAGAATCCTGCAGAGAGGAGTAGGACTTTTGTGGCTAGGATAACTGGGAATAGCTCTTGAGGGGGGTTCAGGAAGCTTGGGTTAAAGAACAGAATTGCAGTTAGTGTGTTTATGAGTATGATATTGGCATACTCGGCTAGGAAGAAAAGTGCAAAGGGGCCTGCTGCATATTCTACGTTGAATCCGGATACTAGCTCTGATTCTCCCTCTGTTAGATCAAAGGGGGCACGGTTAGTTTCGGCAAGTGTAGAGACATATCATATTATGGCAAGGGGTCAGCAGGAAAAGATAAGATATAGAGGTTCTTGGGTAACTGCGAGGGTGTTGAGGGTGTAGTTGCCGCTAATTAGGATGACGGAGAGAAGGATAATAGCTAGGGTGACTTCGTAGGAGATTGTTTGGGCTACTGCTCGTAATGCTCCGATTAGGGCATATTTTGAGTTGGAAGCTCAGCCCGATCATAAGATGGAGTATACTGCGAGGCTTGATATAGCCAGTAGAAAGAGTAGGCCTAGGTTGAGGTCTGCTAGGGAGAATGGTAGGGGCAGTGGGGTTCAGATTGAGATTGCTAGGAGAAGTGCTAGTACGGGGGTTATGATGAATAGGATTGGGGAAGATGTTGACGGTCGAATAGGCTCTTTGATGAACAGCTTTACTCCGTCTGCTAGGGGTTGGAGAAGTCCGAAAGGGCCAACAATGTTTGGGCCTTTTCGGCCTTGTATGTAGCTTAGAACTTTGCGTTCTACTAATGTGAGAAAGGCTACTGCGATTAGGATTGGGAGGGCATAGGAGAGGGCTATGATGAGGTTAATTAGGATGGGGTAGTTAGTCATTGGGGTGAGTTTGAGTTAAGCTAGGGAGAGGATTTGAACCTCTGAATTAAAGGACTTAAGCCTTTTGCATTTTCCGAGCTCTGCCACGCTAGCTGGTCCTTTTCTTGGACGTGGTGTGGTGTGATAGCTTTTTGTAATTAAGTTGGCTTCATTACTTAAGGCGAAGGCTTGCTTGTGGTATTGGCCTCACTTTTCCTATCCTTTCGTACTGGGAAGAGTTCATCATAGATAGAAACCGACCTGGATTACTCCGGTCTGAACTCAGATCACGTAGGACTGTTAATCGTTGAACAAACGAACCCTTAGTAGCGGCTGCACCACTAGGATGTCCTGATCCAACATCGAGGTCGTAAACCTCCCCGTCGATACGGACTCTCGAGGGAGATTGCGCTGTTATCCCTGGGGTAGCTTGGTCCATTGATCAATTATATTGGGTCTGGGTACTATTAGCACGTTGAGGGGTTGCTCTTAGTCTAGAGGTGTGGTCTAATTTTTGGAGGTTTTGTTTTGCTCCAAGGTCGCCCCAACCGAAAAACGGCAACCAGAGGCTTATGTGACAGTGAACCTAGTAGGTGGGTATGTGTTTTAAGGTGGTTGCTGGTTTTAAAGTTCCACAGGGTCTTCTCGTCTTATGGGTTTATCCCTGCTTTCGTACAGGGAGATCAATTTCACCGATTGCCTGTAAGAGACAGTTAAGACCTCGTTTAGCCATTCATACTAGTCTCGATTTATGGGACAATTGATTGCGCTACCTTTGCACGGTTAGGATACCGCGGCCGTTGAACGTGAGTCACCGGGCAGGCATCACCTTCAATACTTGTTTTAGGTTTGCTGAAGGCTATGTTTTTGGTAAACAGTCGGGCCTTGACGGGTTTGCCTAGTTCCTTTTACAGGTTTTAATCTTTCTTAATGGACGCTCCTCTGTCGGGTTAACAATATGCTTAATACTGTGCTTGTTTGATTTGTCGTATATGGGTGGTTTGTTAATAATGTACAGATGTAAGCTTGCGTCGTAGAGGGAGGACCCTGGTTACTCATTCTAGCATTAATTCTCCTATTTGGGTATAGGTTAGCCTGTTAATGAGGAGGGAGTCATTAGGTTCTTATATTTTTGTAGTAGAGCTTTAACGCACTCTTTGTTGATGGCTGCTTGAGGGCCCACAATGCAGTTATAGGGTTAATTATTTATCCGCTCGTAGAGATTGTATTCTTTTTTAAAGGAGCTGTACCTCCTTTAAATAGCCCTTAATTCGCTTCATTAGGGTTTGTGGATTTTCCTTGGAGAAGAATTAAGAGTGAACTAAGATTCGTTTCACAGGCAACCAGCTATCACCCAGCTCGATTGGCTTTTCACCTCTACTAGCAAGTCATCCCACTCTTTTGCCACAGAGACGGGTTCGCTCAGGATAGCTGCTCGCAAGTAGCTCGCTTGGGTTTCGGGGTGGCAAACTTAAATTCATTTTGCTTGGTTTTTCTTGCTAGACCATGATGCAAAAGGTACAAGGGCTGATCTTTGCTGTTTATAGCTTAGTTTTCACTGCTATTTCATCTTTCCCTTACGGTACGTGGTCTCTATCGCGCCAATGGTGTCTTTTCTATCGCCTATACTAGGACTAGTAAATGCTTTAGTTGGGTGGGGGGGGAGTAGCTTTGTTATTCCAGGTCATGTCGATTGGGCTAGAGTTTGGCATCAAGACGATCTGGTGCTAACAGACATTTTTCAGGTGTAAGCTGAATGCTTTTGCTTAAGCTACGTCTTGGTATCCTAAGTGCACCTTCCGGTACACTTACCTTGTTACGACTTACCTCATCTTCGGCTGGGAAGCTTATTAATTTATGGGGGGGGGGGGCGCCTGCGAGGAGGGTGACGGGCGGTGTGTACGTGCCCCAGGGCCGGCTTAAAGAGGGCTCGATTGTCCCACTTTACTGCTAAATCCGCCTTCTAGGGGTTGTTTCATACCCCTTTGCCGTATGTTCTAATCTAGAAAATGTAGCCCATTGCTGCCATTCCATAGGCTATACCTTGACCTGTCTTGTTAGCGTGGTTGGGCTATTGCGCTCACTGTTGGGCTTTCAGGGGAGGTGGGCTGGCGACGGCGGTATGTAGGCTGTTTTGAGCAAGGAATGGTCGGGTATATCGTGGATCATCGATTCTAGAACAGGCTCCTCTAGGTGGGTTTGGGACACCGCCAAGTCCTTAGAGTTTTAAGCGTTGGTGCTCGTAGTTCTCGGGCGGATGCTTTAGTAGGTGTAAGCATCAAGATTTAGGGCCAGGCATAGTGGGGTATCTAATCCCAGTTTGGGCCCTGGCTTTCGTGGAGTTCAATTAATCGTTGTTCTAAGATTTTCTTTGATGGAGAGGCCTTATTGGCATCTTGGGCTTATGACAGCTCAGTTGCTTTTTAATCTTAGCTACTTGGATAACATGTGACCACTCTTTACGCCGTTATAAAGTTAATTTGGGTCTCCTGTATGACCGCGGTGGCTGGCACAGGATTTACCAACCCTTAATTTGCTATGGCTAAGTCAAGTTTACACTCATTGCTTAATATTAACTACTGCTGATGACCCGTGGGGGTGTGGCAATTGCAAGGCGTCTTGGGCTACGGGTGTGGTGAGCCTGATGCCCGCTCCTATCTACCCGGTTGGGGTGTCCAGGGCATCTACACTGGATCGCGGATACTTGCATGTATATACCTAGCAAAAACTAACAGTAAGGTTAGGACTAAGTCTTTTGTCCTTGGGTGCGTGTGGCGGCCATCTTGACATCTTCAGTGTCATGCTTTGTTATAAGCTACAAGGAC